GTTTAAAATCAGAGGATAATTTAATATTAAGATACTAGCTTTGGGAGCTAGATACAGGGGTTTAAATCCCCTTCCTTTGAAAAAATCTATGTATTAAATTTCAGTTAAATTTGCCTGTGGTTTTTGACAACAGGATTAATTTGTCTTCTAGGCGGCCTAGAATTGGGAAAATTACAATAAAAATTATAAAGTACACTGTTGATGCAATTTGTGTTATTAAAATAAATGGATGTTCGGCTGGCTCTCCTCCTAATCAGGTGAGTAGTGCTAGATCAGCGATTAGAATTCAAAATGTAATTTGAGCAAGTGGGCGGAATTGGATACCACGCTGTTTAGAGGTATGGGTAAATGGAATAACTAGGAGGATTATGATGGCTGCTGCTAAAGCTAAAACTCCTCCTAATTTATTAGGGATAGAGCGTAGAATCGCATAGGCAAATAGGAAATATCATTCCGGTTTAATATGAGGTGGGGTGCTAAGAGGATTGGCGTAAATAAAATTGTCTGGTTCACCTAGTGCATTTGGGGCTAAAAGGGAAATTATAAAAAGAACCCCAAGTAAAATAACAAAGCCTAAAATATCTTTGAAAGAGAAGTATGGGTGGAATTGAATTTTATCCAAGTTAGAGTTAATTCCTAGGGGATTATTAGATCCTGTTTGGTGAAGAAACATAATGTGAATTATAGTTATTGCTGCTAAAATAAATGGTAAAATAAAATGGAATGTGAAGAACCGGGTTAGGGTGGCGTTTGATACTGAGAAGCCTCCTCATAATCATACTACAATATCGTCTCCTACATAAGGTACTGCTGAAATTAAGTTTGTAATAACAGTTGCCCCTCAGAAGGATATTTGCCCTCATGGAAGTACATAGCCAACGAAGGCAGTGGCTGCAGTTAATGCAAATAAAATGACTCCAACGTTTCATGTTTCTTTATATAAATAAGAGCCGTAGTAGATTCCTCGCCCAATGTGAGCATAAATACAAATGAAGAATATAGAGGCCCCATTAGCGTGAAGATTTCGTATAAGTCATCCGTTGTTAACATCGCGACAAATGTGTATAACTGAAGAAAAGGCTAGTTCAGTGTTAGCGGTGTAATGTATCGCAAGAATTAATCCTGTAATAATTTGTAAGATTAGACATAGGCTCAAGAGTGAGCCAAAATTTCATCAGGCCGAGATATTAGCAGGAGAAGGAAGGTCAACTAGCATGCTATTACCTAGTGATAGAAGGGGGTGAGTTTTTCGAATAATAGTTGGTGGGTGGGACATTAGTCAGATTACAATTAAAAAAAAATTTTAAAATTACAATTAAAAAAAAAATTTTAAAATTACAATTAAAAAAAAAATTTTAAAATTACAATTAAAAACCAAAAATTTTTAAAAATTGTGATTGGTAGTTCTTATAGTTGAATTCTACAACGGTGGTTTTTCAAGTCGCTGGTTTAAGTTAAAGTCTTAATGAGAATGCTGCTTTAAGAAGAAATTAGATCTTCATTCGCTGGTTTACAAGACCAGTGCTTTATATTTAAGCTATCAAAGCTTTAATAAGTTTAGGTAAATGACCAAAAGTTCGCCGGTTCCTGAGGGGGTTGACGGTAGCAATGAACTTGGGGGGTCAAAGGGGGTAAGGGGGTTGTCGTGAAACCGCGGGACGAGAGATTATTGAAGCTGGGAAAGGTATATCATATATGCCCTATGCCTGGATGGATGTGAGACTTCAGTGAAACATACTTGTATACCCTCCGGGAAATCGAGCTTAGCAGTTGTATGCCAAGAGTGATAAAAAGAGTACCTTAGTCTAGGGATAAGCTTATGCAATGAATTGTAATGATATTTGGAGGAGTAGGTACTTATGTTATTATATATACCTATGCCATAGAGGCATATACCTATGTCATTATATATACCTATGCCATAGAGGCATACACCTATGCCGGGTAGGGCATAGGGGAAAATAGAGGAAGTGGTTAGAAGTGCTCTAATATAAAAGTAATAAGTTTTTTAGAGCATATGTTAAGTTTAATTATATGTTTTTTTATAATGTTTTTATTGGGGGTAGCTGTGGTTGTTTTAAGCCCGTCTCCCTATTTTTCTGCTTTAGGCTTGGTGTTTGTTGCTGTTTCTGGGTGTTTTGTTGTTTTATATCATGGGGGTACATTTTTATCTTTAGTTCTAGTGTTGTTATATCTTGGGGGTATGATAGTAGTATTTGTGTATTCGGCAGCTTTGGCCGCTGATCCTTACCCTGAAATTCTTGGGGGTCGGTTATTTTGGTTTTTTATAATTTGTGTTCTATGTGTTTGCTTCGCTGGTTATTTTTATTTTAATAATTTTTTATTAAGTACTTCAGTAGCTTGTGAGGGTGTGGACTATACGGGAGGTATTTTTGGGGCTGAATGGTTGGGAGTGACGACTTTTTATGAGGTTGGGTTTATCCTTATATTAGCTGGGTGAGCTTTATTGGTTTGTTTATTTTCTGTCTTAGTGGTGGTTCGTGGGGTAGATCGTGGGGCCCTGCGAGCTGTGAGACTTAGTGTAATTATAGCTAGGGCAAAGGCTATTAATGGTAGAGTAGCAGAGTTTAAGCGGTGTGCTTCTGTTAATATTGTTGAGGGCTTTAGTTGGTTATTTGCTAGACCTTTTGGTCCAATTTTTTCAAGTCAAGTCAGATCTGTGGCTTGTGTTATTAATTTCTGGCTTCATGTTAGGGAGAGACGGGATAATATACGATGAATAATGTGAGGGTAGAATGCTAGTTGGGTAAAAAAGGAGAATACAGTTTGGTTGATTTTTTTATTAGTTAGTTCAATAGAAATAACTAAGCTAATAATAAATATAATGAGGGCAATGGTTTTAATATAGGTTGGTATTGTAAAAATTTGAGGCTTTATTGGTGGGAGGGTACTTGTAAGAATTAACCCTGAGATTATGCTACCTCAAGCTAGTCGTTTTAGGGGATTTTTAATGAAGTTGTTTTCGTGTGTTGGAGTTAAGGCTAAGTATCGGGGGGTGCCAGAAGCTGACATGATAATTAGTCGTGAGCTATAGGCAGTTGTTAGTGTTACAGCTAGGAGAGTAACTATTAGGGCTCAGGCATTGGTATAGGAGGTGTTTAGGGCTTCTAAAATAAGATCTTTTGTGAAGAAGCCAGCTAGGAATGGTAGGCCTATAAGTGCTGCGGATCCAATGGTTATACAGGATGTTGTCAGAGGGAGGTTATTATTTAAACAACTGAATTTTCGAATGTCTTGTTCATTATTTATATTGTGGATAATACTTCCTGAGCATAAGAAGAGTATAGCTTTAAAGAAGGCATGTGTGCATATGTGGAGGAAGGCAATGTGAGGGTGATTGAGGCCAATTGCTACTATTATTAGGCCTAACTGGCTTGATGTAGAGAAGGCAATAATTTTTTTAATATCATTTTGTGTTGTTGCACAAAGGGCAGCGAAAATGGTGGTTATTGCTCCAAGGCATAGAGTTATTTCTAGTATAAATGGGTAGTTTTGAAATAATGGGTGGAGTCGAATAAGGAGGAATACCCCTGCAACAACTATAGTGCTTGAGTGAAGTAGGGCTGAAACAGGAGTGGGGCCTTCTATTGCAGCTGGGAGTCAAGGGTGAAGTCCGAACTGAGCTGACTTCCCTGTGGCTGCAATTAAGAATCCTAGAGTTGGAATAATATATTGTTGGTTAGATAGTAGCAGTGTAATTTGTTGTAGGTCTCATGAGTTAGTATTAGAGCATATTCATACTATACTCATTATTAGTCCAATGTCTCCAATTCGGTTGTAGGCTACTGCTTGAAGGGCAGAAACATTAGCTTTTGTCCGACCTGATCATCAGCTAATTAGAAGGAAGGATATAATTCCTACTCCCTCTCAACCAATAAATAATTGTAATAGGTTGTTTGCAGAGATAAAGGTAATTATTGTGATTAAAAATAGAAGAAGATATTTAAAGAATTTGTCTACAAGTCGTTCCTTCTCTATGTATCACTGTGAAAATTCTATAATACTTCAGGTGATTACTAAGGCGATTGGGGTAAAGATAGCAGTATATTTGTCAATTTTAAAAGATAGGGCAATATTAAATAGAGTTCAATCTATTCAGGGCTTTAGTGTAAGGGTGGTTTCTATATTTTCATTTAGATAGATGGTTAGTGGGATTAGGCTAATAAATATGGAAGTTTTGACTAGTTTTGTTGTGAAAATTATAGATGGTTTTGGTATAATAATTGGGGGAAGAAGAATAATAATTGTAAGTAGTGCTCCGGAGTTTATAATTAAGGTTAGATAGTTAGAATTCATTAGCTTCTACTTGGATTTGCACCAAGATTGGTGGCACCTAAGGCCAGCGGATTTCTGCTTATCCTTTAGAAGCTCGAGAGGACTGTGGAGTTGAACCTCAGGGGAAAGAATTAGCAGTTCTTAGTGCTACCTTGCTCCTCTCGGCAGGCAGAGGGGTTTTAACCTTCATTATTAGACTCACAATCTAATGTTTTATTTAAACTATGCGTGCTTCTAATTATGATAGCGCTTGGGTTAATGATAAGAAGAATAACAGGGGCTATATGTATAAGTATTAGTAAATGTTCTCGGGTGGTACTAGGATTAACTGGTGCATGTTTGTTGGGGTGTTCATGTTGAGTTATAATAAGCATGTTTAATGAGAAAAGAGCGGTTAAGGTTATGCTTAGGCCTAGTAGAATAATAGTTCAGTTTGATCAGTTAAATAAGGAGGTAATAATTAGAATTTCTGCTATAAAATTTGGGAATGGAGGTAGAGCTATATTGGCAAAGGTTATTATTAGTCATCAAAATGATATCAGGGGGAATAAGGCTTGTAGGCCTCGATTTATGAAGATTGAGCGTGTATGGGTACGCTCATATGTAATATTAGCCAGACAAAATAAGCCTGATGAGACTAATCCGTGTGCGATTATTATTGCAAGAGCTCCAGATCATGCTCATGGTGTTATTGTAAAAATTCCAGCTACTACTAGGCCTATGTGGCTAACAGATGAGTAGGCGATTATAGATTTTAGATCTGTTTGTCGTAGACAAATAGAGCTGGTTACAATTATTCCCCATATGGCAATAATTATAAAAGGAACAGCTAAGTCTTTAGTTAGTGGAATAAATAAGGATGACATACGAATCATACCATAACCTCCTAGTTTTAATAGAATTGCGGCTAAGATTATAGACCCTGCAATTGGGGCTTCTACGTGAGCTTTTGGTAATCATAAGTGAAAGATATAAAGAGGTATTTTAATTAGAAAGGCTAAAAAGCAAGCAACTCATCATAAGGCCTCAGATCATGGTGAATTTGAGAGTAGTGAGAGGTCAGATAGCGGAATAATATAGGTTGATAGAGAGTTTAAGTTGGTTTGGATTATAATGAGGGCTAGAAGGAGTGGGAGGGAGGCGGATAATGTATAGAAGAGGAAGTATAGGCCAGCTGTAAGTCGTTCTTTTTGATTTCCTCAGCGAGTAATAATTAAAAGGGTTGGGATTAAGGTAGTCTCAAAGGCGATATAGAATATTAGTAGGTTGGAGGCTCCAAAAGTAATACATAAAAGGATTTGAAGAAGAATAAGTAGAGAGATTATTGTTTTTTGTCGTGTAATTGGTTCAGTTTTTATATGTGCTTGGCTGGCTATAATAGTTAAAGGTAATAATCAGCAAGATAGTATAATTAGTGGGCATGAAAATTGATCAACGCTTAAGAGGGGGTTAGTTGAGTTGTGTTCAGCTATATCTATGTTTAATGTGAGTGTTGATAGAGTTGCAATTAAAAAACTGAAGAAAGTTGTAGCAGTTCATAATATGCTTTTTTTATTAATTAAAAAGGTTATTGGAATTAGTATAATTGAGGGGATAATAAGTTTTAGCATTTTAACAGGTTTAGGGCTTTTAATTGGTCTGTGTTGTGAGTACGAGCTGTTGCGATTATTAGGGATAGTCCTATGCCTGCCTCACAGGCTGAAAATGTTAAGATAATAAGTGGTGCTGCTATTATCGGGAGGGATGTGTTGTTTAGGGCTCATAATGCTGTGGAGACATATAATGCTAGGGCTATACTTTCTAAGGTGAGTAAAAGTGAAAGAAGGTGTTTTCGTTGCAGGGATAGACCTAATAGGGCTAAAAAGAATGATGTAAAAATTAATGTCAGGGGCATAGTGAGTAGGTGTTCCTGAAAGTTCAGGATTAATTGAGCCGAAATCAATTGTCTTAGTTAGACTAAACCCCAATGGATTATTCTGCTCAGTCTAGGCCACCTTGTAATCATTCATAGACTAGGCCTAGTGTAAGAAGGATAATAAATAGGGAGGCTCAAAGAAGGGTGAATTCTGGGTGGAGAATGTTGGTTGCTCATGGGGATGGGAGGAGAAGGGCAATTTCTAAGTCGAATAGCAAAAATAGAATAGCCACTAGGAAGAATCGAAGGGAAAATGGCAGGCGAGCAGATCCTTGTGGGTCGAAGCCGCATTCGTAGGGGGAAAGCTTTTCACTATCAGGTTTTATGATTGGTAATCAAAATGCTAGTAAGGCTAAAATAGATGATAGAGTTGAAGTTAGGATAATTATGATTATGAAGGAGTTCATGTGCCTTTTCTTGGGTTTTTACCAGGTTTGGTTGGTTGGAGGCCAACTATATTAAATGTATTAAAAAGGCAGGTTGGGTTAAGATCCTCATCAGTAGATTGAAATATATAAGAACAGTCAAACGACGTCTACAAAGTGTCAATATCATGCAGCGGCCTCAAAGCCGAAGTGATGTTTTGAGGTAAAATGGTATTGTATATGTCGTACTAAACATGTAAGTAGAAATAGAGAGCCAATAATTACATGTAAACCGTGGAAGCCTGTTGCGACAAAAAAAGTTGAGCCGTATACGCTGTCTGCCATTGTGAATGGGGTTTCATAATATTCTATGACTTGAAGAGCTGTAAAGTAGAGTCCGAGCAGCACTGTTAGGGCTAGAGCTTGGGTTGCTTCTGTTCGGTTTTTTTCAGTAATACTATGGTGGGCCCAGGTTACGGAGACTCCTGAGGCAAGTAGTACTGCAGTATTTAATAGTGGTACCTCAAATGGGTTTAGTGGGTTAATTCCTGTAGGAGGTCATGTTAGGCCAAGTTCTAGGGTTGGTGCTAGGCTGGCGTGATAGAAGGCTCAGAAAAAACCTGCGAAAAAACAGACTTCTGAAATAATAAATAAGATTATTCCATAACGAAGACCTTGTTGGACTGGAGAAGTATGGTGGCCAAGAAAAGTGCCTTCTCGAACAACGTCTCGTCATCATTGATATATTGTAAGAAGTATTAGAATTAGACCAAGTGTTATTAGGATACAAGAATTTTTATGGAATCATATGGCTAGGCCGGAAGTTATTAATAGTGCGGCGCCAGCACCGGTTAGGGGTCAGGGGCTTGGGTCTACCATGTGGTATGCGTGAGCTTGGTGGGACATAGACGTTTTCTTGAAGATAAAGGGTTAAAAGTAGAATAAAGACGTAGGCTTGAATTATAGCAACGGCTAGTTCTAGAATAGTTAAGAGGAATAGTAGTAATGAAGTGGCTAGGGTAAGTGAAATAGCTGGTATTACTGCGAAGGTGGTAATAGAGATCAGTTGAATAAGTAGATGCCCAGCTGTTAAATTAGCAGTTAGTCGGACTCCTAATGCGATGGGCCGGATAATAAGGCTAATAGTTTCGATAATAACAAGTATAGGAATAAGTGCGATTGGGGTGCCTTCTGGTAATAGGTGGGCCAGGGCTTCTGTTGGTTTTTTTTGTATACCAATAAGAACAGTAGCTAATCACATCGGTACTGCTAATCCTATATTTATGGATAGCTGGGTAGTAGGTGTATAAGTATATGGTAATAATCCTAGAAGATTAATTGTTAAGATAAATATTATAGAGGCTATACAGATTAGGGCTCATTTATGTCCTTGCGTATTAATTGGAACAAATAGTTGTTTAGTAATAGTTATTAGTAAGGGTATTAGTAATGTATGATAGCGAGATTTAATAAAATTTGGTGTTTGTAAAATTAGTAAAATGCTAGGAATTAATATGGCTAATCAGGATAGAGGAAGCCCAAGTATTGTTGGAGAACTAAATTGATCAAAGATTGCTAGTGTCATGGTCAGGTTCAGGTGGGTTGTTTGGGTTTAATGGCTTGTTGAGTAGAAACAGTGTTTTGTGTTTGGTAAAATATAATAGTTGGCATAATTAATAGTAAAATAATTAATCATGATACTGTAAGTATAGAGAATCAAGGGGCAGGCTCAAGTTGTGGCATATCACTAAGGGAGAACATATTCACCCTTCTTCAGCTTAAAAGGCTGATGCTAAAGTTAGCTTCTTAGTGGCAGTATATGTGTTGAGATTATAATCCGTTAGTAGTTCAATCTTCGAAGTATGGAAGAGGAACAGCTTCTAGTGCGATTGGTATAAAACTATGATTTGCGCCACAGATTTCTGAGCATTGGCCAAAGTATAGACCTGGTCGAATTGTAATAAATGTTGCTTGATTTAATCGGCCTGGGACCGCATCTACTTTAGTACCTAAAGACGGGATAGTTCAGGAGTGGATAACATCTTCTGATGTAATTAACATGCGAATGGGGGATTCTATTGGTACTACAATGCGATGGTCTACATCTAGAAGGCGAATTCCTCCTGGTTCAAGTTCGTTGGTCGGTGTTATGTAAGAGTCAAATTCTATTTGATTGTAATCAGTGTATTCGTAGGACCAGTATCATTGGTGGCCAACTGCTTTAATGGTTAAATGTGGATCACTAATTTCATCGGTAAGATAAAGAATGCGTAGGGATGGGAGAGCAATTATAATGAGGACAATGGCTGGTATAACTGTTCATACGATTTCTACTTCTTGTGAGTCAAGAGAATGTTTATTTGTTAATTGGGTTGAAACTATTAGAATAATGAGGTAAAAAATTAATACACTAATTAAGAATACGACTGTTAGAGTATGATCATGGAAATGAATGAGTTCTTCTATAATAGGGGAGGCTGCATCTTGAAGTCCTAGTTGAGCTTGCTGTGCCATAAGCAAGATACATGAGTGTAAGGCTCATAATATTACCTTGACAAGGTAGTGTAATATTTTTACTAGTATCTTAAGAAAGTGGCAGATATGGTTATGCATCTGGCTTGAAACCAGCGTAGGGGGGTTCGAATCCCTCTTTTCTTGAAATTAGCTTGAACATAAGCTGGTTCTTCATAAGTGTGATAAGGGGGTGGGCAGCCATGAAGTCATTCAATATTTGTGTTAAGGAGATCTGTAGCAACAGCTTTACGTTTAGCAGAGAAAGCTTCTCATAAGATAAATATAAATAGTATAACAGCGATTAATGAGATTGTTGATCCAATTGAGGAAACTACATTTCATGTAGTATAGGCATCTGGGTAGTCTGAGTAGCGTCGTGGTATGCCGGCTAAACCTAGGAAGTGTTGAGGGAAGAATGTGAGATTTACACCAGTAAATATAATTACGAAGTGTGCTTTTGATCAAGTTTCGTTGAGTGTATAGCCTGTGAATAGTGGGAATCAGTGAACGAAGCCGGCTATGATTGCAAAAACAGCTCCTATAGATAATACATAATGGAAGTGAGCTACTACATAGTAAGTATCATGAAGGATAATATCTAGAGATGAGTTGGATAAAACAATTCCGGTAAGTCCTCCTACAGTAAATAAGAAAATAAAGCCTAGGGCTCATAGCATTGGGGTGTGTCATATGATTTTTCCACCATGGAGAGTGGCTAATCAGCTAAAGACTTTAACTCCTGTGGGGATAGCAATAATTATTGTGGCTGATGTAAAGTAGGCTCGTGTGTCAACGTCTATACCTACTGTGAATATGTGATGAGCTCATACAATAAAGCCTAGTAGTCCAATAGCCATTATTGCTCAGACTATTCCTATATACCCGAATGGTTCTTTTTTCCCGGCGTAGTAGGCAACTACATGAGAGATAATTCCAAAGCCTGGTAGGATTAGAATATAAACTTCAGGGTGCCCAAAGAATCAAAATAGGTGTTGGTATAAAATTGGGTCTCCTCCTCCTGCTGGGTCAAAAAAGGATGTATTTAAATTGCGATCTGTTAAAAGTATAGTGATGGCGGCTGCAAGTACAGGAAGTGATAGAAGAAGAAGTACTGCGGTAATTAAAACAGATCAAACAAATAAAGGAGTTTGATATTGTGTTATAGTTGGGGGTTTTATATTGAAGATTGTTGTAATAAAGTTGACTGCCCCTAGAATTGATGAAATTCCGGCTAAATGTAGGGAGAAAATTGTTAAGTCAACGGAGGCCCCTGTGTGGGCTAAGTTTCCTGCTAGAGGTGGGTATACGGTTCATCCTGTGCCAGCCCCTGCTTCAACTCCTGCGGAGGCTAAAAGTAGGAGTAGTGAGGGTGGAAGTAATCAAAAGCTTATGTTGTTTATACGAGGGAAGGCTATATCAGGGGCACTAAGTATGAGTGGTACAAGTCAGTTTCCGAAGCCTCCAATTATAATTGGCATAACTATAAAGAAAATTATAACGAAAGCATGGGCGGTTACGATAACGTTAAAAATTTGGTCATCTCCTAGTAAAGTGCCTGGTTGACTTAGTTCTGCTCGAATAAGAATACTTAAAGCGGTTCCCACTATTCCTGCTCAGGCCCCGAAGATTAGATATAGGGTGCCGATGTCTTTATGATTAGTAGAGAATAATCAACGAATGAGAGTCACTGGTAGGATGGCCGAATGTTTAGGCGGTGGGCTGTAGACCCGCTTACAGAGATTTAATTTCTCTTTCTATCAATATTGACCCTGTGGTGAAGTTCATGTCAGATTGCAAATCTGAAGATACAGAAGTGGATTCTGTTGGGGTCTTAGATCAAAGCTAAAATTAGCACTTAGCTGTTAACTAAGAGGTTGTAAGTATAATACTTGCTGGTCTAGATAAAAAATTTTAGCTTAATTTAAAGCATCTGATTTGCGTTCAGAAGATGTGAGTATATCTTGCAAATTTTAGAATCAGAAATTAAGGGTAGTATCCCTTACTGTAAGCTTTGAAGGCTTAGAGTCTATATAACTTAAATTTCTAGTGTATAGTAAAGATTGCTATTAGTTGAGGTGTTAGAATAAATAGGTTGATTGATAATATAGTCATGAGAGTCATAGGTTTATTTGGGGTTACACGTCAAAGAGTTAGATTTGTTGTTGGGCAGGGAGGTGATAAAATAATTGATAGATAGCATATTCGAGTATAAAAGAATAGACTTAATAGTGAGCCTATTATTATTATGAATAGGTAAATGGCAAGGTTTTGGTTGGCGAGTTCAACTGATGCTAGAAGTTTATTAGCGAATCCTGTAAGTGGCGGTAGGCCCCCTAAAGAGAGTAGTAGAGTTAATAAGAGTATTTGAGAAATCTGGTTGTGTTTATTTATGGTAAGAGCTGTAATTTTATTGGCTTTTAAAATATTGAGGGCGATGAATGTTGTGCTTGTAAGTAGACAATAGATTAGTGTTGTAATTCAAGTGATTGTTGGGTTAAATGGAGCTATACTAGCAATTCAGCCCATGTGGGCGATTGATGAATAGGCCATGATTTTTCGTGTTTGAGTTTGGTTTAGGCCTCCTCATCCTCCAATAAAGACTGATAACAAGGCGGGGCCAAGAATAAATATACTATTTTGATCTTGTGCAATTTGAATAAGGAGAGCGATTGGGGCTAATTTTTGTCAAGTTGCTAGAATTATGCCTGTAGTGAGATCTAATCCTGCTATTACTTCTGGAAGTCAGAAGTGTATAGGGGCTATGCCTAGTTTAAGTATTAGAGCAAGAGTTATGGCATTAAGAATGATTGGATCACTTGAGGGGCCGATTGCTCAATTTCCTGAGTGTCAAGCGGCCAAACAAGCAGTAATAAGAAGTGTGGCAGAGCCTGCACTTTGAGCAATGAAGTACTTAGTGGTTGCTTCAATAGAACGTGGGTGGTGTGTTTTGGCTATTAACGGGATAATAGCAATTGTATTAATTTCTAATCCGATTCAAGCTAGAATTCAGCTGGTGCTTGAAAATGTTACAAGTGTGCCAAGACCTAGGGTTATTAGTAGTGTAGATTGAATTAAGGGGGATAGCATATAGTAAGAGATGTAGGTAACATCATATTTGGGGTATGGGCCCAAAAGCTTCATTTAGCTTATCTTACTTAGGATGTGGTGTAACGGAAACACGGAGGGTTTTGGTCTCTCAGATTAAAGTTCGAATCTTTTCATGCTAATAAGGAAGAAAGGGGGTAATATCCCCTGTAGTCACTCTATCAAAGTGGTTCCTATTTTCGGACATACTTCCAACTATTAAAAATTCAGTTTGTGCTTAGTGTTTATATTTGTGGGACTCCAGTTCCTCCAAAGGATACAGCGAGGGATAATTGAAGAGTAAAGAGGGCTAGGTTAAGGGGTAGGAAGTTTTTTCATATAAGGTGTATTAGTTGATCATATCGGAATCGTGGATATGAGGCCCGAATTCACAGGAATAAGATAATGAGGGGGGTTGCTTTTATCATTACATTAATAATTGGTAAGATATTTAAATTGTTTGACCCAAGAGGCCCTAAAAACATAATTGCTGTAAGGGTGTTTATGAATAAGATGTTAGAGTATTCAGCTAGAAAAAATAAAGCAAATGGACCTCCAGCATATTCTACATTAAAACCAGAGACAAGTTCTGATTCTCCTTCAGTTAAATCAAATGGAGTTCGGTTTGTTTCTGCTAAAGTAGATACAAATCATATTGCTGCTAGGGGTCAGCTTGAGAGTAAGAATCAGGTATGTTCTTGTGTGTAAATAAAGGCTTGTAGAGAAAACCCTCCTGTTAAGATAATTAAACATAGTAGGATCAAGCCTAGGCTTACTTCATAGGAAATAGTTTGGGCTACAGCTCGAAGTGCCCCAATTAATGCATATTTTGAATTAGAGGCTCAGCCTGAGCCAAGGGTGGCGTATACTGATAAACTTGAAATTGCTATAATTACAAGAAGTGTTAGATTAATGGTAGAGATTGATTGTGGTATAGGGATAAATATTCAGAGGGATAGAGCTAAGGTTAGTGCTATAATAGGAGCCGTAATAAATAGGGCTGGGGAGGCTGCAATAGGTCATACGGGTTCTTTTAGAAATAGTTTTACTCCGTCTGCAATAGGTTGTAAAAGTCCTATAAATCCGACTACATTAGGTCCTTTGCGAAGTTGTATATAACCTAGGGTTTTTCGTTCAACTATTGTTAGAAATGCTACTGCAAGTAGAACTATTAAAACTAAAATTAAAGCGGATGTTAATATAACTAGCATGATTTATTTGGAAGGGGATTTGCACCCCTGGTATAAGGGCTTAAACCTTGTGCAATTACTGAGCTCTGCCATCCAAATAAACTTGTCTAGTTATTATTTAAGGTTGCTTACTATTCTTATTAAGTTGATCTCATAAGATTGATATAGGGTTTGCATAAGTGTATAGACCCTTGCTTCGCCGGTCCTTTCGTACTGGGGAAGTAGCAAACATAGATAGAAACTGACCTGGATTACTCCGGTCTGAACTCAGATCACGTGGGGCTTTAATCGTTGAACAAACGAACCTTTAATAGCTTTTGCGCCATTGGGGTGCCCCGATCCAACATCGAGGTCGTAAACCCTTTCGTTGATTCGGGCTCGTGGAAAGGATTGCGCTGTTATCCCTGGGGTAACTTGTTTCGTTAGGCAGCAAGTGATGCTGGGTCTATTAACGTTAGTTTTACTAGTACTTAGAGTTGTAACTCTAGGTTAAGAAAATTGTATTTTCGTCGTCGTGGATATTACTTTTGTTCCGTGGTTGCCCCAACCTAAAACTGTGCATCGTAAATAATGATTATGCGATGTAAATGTTTGGAAGCTCCACAGGGTCTTCTCGTCTTATGGGTTTATACCCGCCTTTGCACGGGTAGGTCAATTTCATTGATAGGGATAAGGAGACAGTTATGCCCTCGTGTAACCTTTCATTCCAGTCTTAATTTACAAGACAAGTGATTACGCTACTTTTACACGGTCAAAGTACCGCGGCCATTCAATATTAATCATTGGGCAGGTCTTGCCTCCAATAGGGTGTTCTTATCTGGAGGTGATGTTTTTGGTAAACAGGCGAGGCATGTGTTTGCCGAGTTCCTTCTCATCCTTTATATCTTCTATATTATGTTCCAGTGTAGGATTAACGGTTATTAGTTCTTGTTTTTCCTGTCGGTAGGTGCGTTGATGACTTCCTGTTGTTTTAAGGGCCGTTAATTTCCAGTGGTTGGTCCGATCTGGTTTACACTTACATTTAGAGGGGTGCGGCCTCAAATTACTAATCTTAGCAGGATATTTCCTATAATATAGGATTACTTAATAGTGGTTATAGGGTCTTTATATATTATGGTATTTAAAGTTTGGTAAACTTAAGCTGTAACGCTTTTCTTCTTGGTGGCTGCTTTTAGGCCTACTTAAGTTTATAGATGTAATATTATCTAATTAATAGAGCTGTATCTCTGTTCACTAGGGCTGTACCCCTAGTGAATAAAACTTAAAGTGTAGAGGAGTAAGATGTTTAAATTTATAAGTAATTTTGTTGCTTATCTACAAATTAAGATCAAGCTTAAACTTGTTTCTTAAGTAACCAGCTATCACTAGGCTCGGTAGGCTTTTCACCTCTACCCAGGGCTTTTTCCAATCTTTTGCCACAGATACGGATTAACCCTTATAGGTAATCCCAGGGTAGCTCGTCTAGTTTCGGGGGGGCGGCAGTATTTTCGGGTCTACTTGCTAAGCCATGATGCAAAAGGTACAAGATTTTATCTTTGCTTTGTTTTACTTAATCAATCTGTTTCATCACTTTTTCAATGTTCCCTTGCGGTACTGTATATGTATAATTTTTTTCTATCACCTATACTAAAATGGGGGTAATGGTTTGCTGTAAAATATGTGAAATTGTTTAATAATCATAAATTAAAAGTTGTTAGATAAATATATTTAGATCAGTAATCAGAAGATCTTGAATCGCACAAGAATATTTTCGGTGTAAGGGAAATGCTTAACTTTTAAGCTATCTTCTGTTTTCCAAGCGCACCTTCCGGTACGCTTACCATGTTACGACTTTTCTCCGGGGGGTGAGGAGAGTGACGGGCGGTGTGTACGCACCCTAGTGGCCAACTTCAACTAGACAAACTATTCTTGTTTACTGCTAAATCCACCTTCAAAATTATTTCATTAAATTATTCGTATACTCTGGGGAGAGAGTGTAGCCCATCTCTGCCTGCCTCATAGGCTGCACCTCGACCTGACGTGTTTGCATAAATAGCTTCTTTGCCTACGGTTATTCTTTTATAAGGTTGGCTGGCGACGGCGGTATATAGACTGGTGGCGAGAGGCGGTGGGGTTAAAACGTGGGGTATCGGGTTATAGGACAGGCTCCTCTAGGTGGGTTTAGGGTGCCGTCAAGTTCTTTGGGTTTTAAACGATTGTTCGTAGTGCCCTGGCGACGGTGGTTTATTTATGGCAGGCATAGCGGGGTATCTAATCCCGGTTTGTGAGTTTTGCTTTCGTGATGTCAAAGTGAGTTTATTAGTATAGATTCTTTCGATGTTGAGATATTTAGGCATACCTATTCAACTAGCAGGCATGATGGCTTCTATAGTATTAATTAAGCTAGTATTTTAATCACGCTTTGTGCCGGAGATATCAGCTTGAGCTCCTCGTATAACCGCGGTGGCTGGCACGAGGTTTACCAGCTCTAAAATATGTAACTTAGTCGGGCTTGCGTCCATAGCTTAAGGTTTATCACTGCTGAGTACCCTTGAGGGTGTGGGTGGCTAGGTGTTGTGGGCTAACTTGTTGTGAGCCTGATACCATCTCTTTTTTATATTTATAGTTAAAGGAGGTCCTCACGGGAGTGCGGAAACTTGCATGTGTAATTTCATATATAGTTGATATTAAGGCTGGAACTAATCCTTTGTGTCAAGGGGTTCGAGAACCATTTTAGCAGCTTCAGTGCTCTGCTTTAATGTTAAGCTACTCTTGAC